TTTTTTTATTGCAAGTGCTCTTGGGGGTTGGTTTATTGGTTGTTATTTAACCATCACATTGATGGAAAGGGTATTTGTCTGGATACAGCAAACTAGATCTATTTTTTCGAGCAAGTACATTCCATCCCTTGTAGCAAAATTGAGAAATTCTATTGATCGGATCTATCGACCTAATAAGTCCCTTGTAGCAAAATTGAGAAATTCTATCGATCGGATCTATCGACCTAATAAGCCCCTCCATTACTTTGTAATGCGAATTCAACACTTTGTATTCCAATGGAAGAAATTCCTAAAGATTACATATCGGGTCTTTACTCTTCTCTTATTTATTACCTGGTTCTCCTATTTAGGCAGAATGCCGTCCCCCATTTGGAGTACGAGACACACGAACGACCCAGTCACCAGTACTACTCAGCAAAAGCAAAAGGAAGAGGAAGAGAAGGAGGAGGAGGAAGATCAAGAGAAAGAGAAAAAGAAAGAAGATGAAGAGTCTGTTTTGATGAAGAAGATCTATCGAAATGACGACCTTTTTTCTATTCTTTTTGACAAATCTCTTGGAAGGCTTTTTTTCGATTGGCACCGATGGAATCAACCATTGCGCTACACAAAAAGGAAGCTACGTGATTCATCTCATAGGGCTGTGAAACAAGAAATGTCACAATATTTTTTTGAGATATGCCAAAGTGATGGAAAAGAAAGAATCTCTTTTACACATCCCCCTTCTTTATCCAGTTTTTCGGAACTACTAAAATATGTTTTCTTTGACGACCTTTCATCTTATGATGCTGAGCTCGACGACAACGACAACTCTTGGGTTTATACCAACAAAAAAAAAGGGCAAAATTTAAATAAGGAGTTTCGAAATCGAATTTTTGCTCTAAACAAAAAAAAAAAAGAACTTTTTTCTTTTTTTGACAGAATGAATAGACTCGAAACAAGGACTCGGTTGTGTACTGACGCTTCTAAAAACGAATACTTATGCCCAAAACATGATCCTTTATTGACCGGATCATATCGCAGAACACTCGACCCCATGGACGAAGTTCAAGAGGACGAAGTTCAAGAGGACGAAGTTCAAGAGGACGAAGTTCAAGAGGACGAAGTTCAAGAGGACGAAGTTCAAGAGGACGAAGTTCAAGAGGACAAAGTTCAAGAGGACGAAGTTCAAGAGGACGAAGTTCAAGAGGACGAAGTTCAAGAGGACGAAGTTCAAGAGGACAAAGTTCAAGAGGACGAAGTTCAAGAGGACGAAGTTCAAGAAGATGCAGATATCGAAGAAAATATAGAGCCACTTTCTGATCTCTTTCTTCCGGAGAGTATAAATCACCTTTCTCGTCTCTTTCTTCGGGATATTGATTACAACGCATTGAAAGAGAACGACGAATTTGAGTTCATCAAGGACGAATTGTTAGATAATGACCAATGGCTAAATGACGAATGGAAAGAGAATATAAAGGACATGTCCATGGTCGAAATTGACCGGCGATTAAAGCACGAGGCCGAAATGACCCTACTGGCCCTAATTTATAAATTTGATAAAAGAGTAGTCTTAACAGAATTGGTTGATTTATATGCTGTGATGAATCAATTTGTTATCGAATCAGAACCAAAACCAGAATCAGAATCCACCGATGGAAATGATGAAGACATGCCGAGTAACCTAAACCAAATAGTTAAACCAGTCCCTCGATGGTTATACAACCAATTAATCACCGAGATAGAACAAGAAAGAATGCAAACGGACGTTCCCATCGATTATAACATTCGTTCACGAAAGTTCAAACGTCTAGTACTTATGATTGAGAATACTGTGATGGCTGGTAATGTTGAAAGGCCATTGGGCGCTGATGAGGAACCAACCGAACTGTTTGTGATATCTTATCCATTCAAACCAGACTATCGGAGAGAGCTAATCAACGGTTCTATGCGGACTCAACGGCGTAAACTAGTTTATGGGAAATGGTTTCAAACAAGGCCACATTCCGATCTTTTTTGGGATAGAGTCCAATTTTTCTCTTTTTCACCATTATTTGATATCTCCAGGGTCATTCAAAAAATTGTGCGTTTTAGAAATTGGGTGTTGAAAGGGAAATTCAAAGAGGGAAAGTATAGAAAACAAAAAAAGCAAATAAAACCAGCCAAAGAAAAAAATGAAAGAAGCCATATGCAACAACTAGAGCAGGGCGCATACCGGGTAGCAGAGGCCTGGAGTTTCTATCAATATGGGTCCGAAATAAGAACTATCGGGTTATTAATTCAGTCTTTTTTGAGAAAACACATTCTATTGCCTTCATCCCTAATTGTGAAAACTATTGTACGTTTCTTGCTATTCCAAGAATCTGAATGGGTTGAGGATTTAGAAGAATTGAAAAAAGAGAAACATATTATATGTAACTTTTATGGTTATCCATTAAGCGAAAAGAGCTTTCCGGAAAATTGGATATCAGAAGGTATTCAGATAAAAATCACATTTCCTTTCCGTTTGAAACCTTGGCGCAACGCGAAACTAGAATCTTCTACGCAAAATCAAAGGAACGACTGTTTTTTAACATTTACGGGAAAGGAAACTGAACTTCCTTTTGGTGCGGCCCGAAAAGGACCTTTGGCATTCTGTTTTGCAATCCTTTTCAATGAACTCAACAAAAAAATAGCAAATATCCCTATCCCTTTTCTAGTTCCAATGCCAATGCTAGCTAAAATAAAAAACCTACTAATAGGTTTGAAATCAAAATTCAAAGCAAAAAAAAAATTAGAAGTATATGACTCGAGTGAAATTAAAGAACAAAAAGATTCCCTAATTAGAAATGAGATAATTCACGAATCATTGAATCAAATTCCATCTCCGAGTTGGAAAAATTCTTCAGTGACAGAAAAAAAAATGAAGGATCTCACTGATAAACTAAGTACAACTCGAAATGAACTAGAAAGAATCACAAAAGAGAAAAAAAAAGTAACTCAAAGGAATCTTAGTCTTAAGAAAAGAAGTTCTAATGCTAAAAAAAACTGGCAACAAATAGTCAAAAGAAGAAATGCTCGATTAATCGCTAAATTACCCCGGTTTTTCAAATTATTCATTGAAAGAATATACGATTTCTTTTTAGCTATCATGAATAATGGCAGAATGAATACAGAACTTTTTCTTGAAAAAACAAAAAAAAAATCCATTCAAGAAGAAAAAATGAATAAACAAAAGAAAAGTCTAATTCGGTCTATTTGGACTATGAAAAAGTCACTTGATAATATTAGGAAGAGTCCAAAAAGGAAGAGTCCAAAAAGGAAGAGTCCAAAAAGGAAGAGTCCAAAAAGGAAGAGTCCAAAAAAAAAAAATGCACATAACTTATCCTACGTGTCACAACTATATGTATTTTACAAATTATCCCAAATGAAAGTTAGTAACTCGTCTAAATTAAGATCTGTTCTTCAATATCAAGGAATCCCCTTTTTTCTTAAGCCTGAAATAAAGTCGTCTTTTGAAAGACAAGGAATGGGTCATTCGAAATTGCGGAATAAGAAACTTCCGAGTTCTCAAATGAATCACTGGAAAAACTGGTTAAGAGGCCATTATCAATACGATTTATCTCAGAGCACATGGTCTAGATTAATACCAGAAAAATGGCGAAATAGAGTTCATCAGCGTCGTATAGCTAAAAAGGACAATTTTAGCAAATCGTATTCAAAAGACCAATTAATTGATTCCAAAAAACAAAAACAATTTAAAGTAGATTCATTATCTAATAAAAAAAAAAATTTTCAAAAATCCTATAACTATGATCTTTTCTCATATCAATTTCTTAATTATGAAAATCAAAGGGAACGCTTTTTGGATAGATCTCCGCTTCAAGGAAATACGAAGCAAGAGAGTTCTTTTAGGGCTAAGGCTAAACTTTTTGATAGTTTGACGAACATCCCTCGTACTAGTTTGAAAAAGAATATTCGAGATATGAAACAAAGGCGCGATAGAAAATTAGTGTCTTGTGACAGGCTCTTTTTTCGTTTGTTTCAAAAAGAAAGAGAGATTGATACCTGGCTCACGATCGATACCACGAGGGATGTGCATAGAAGTATTAACAATTCGGAAATAATTCCGGATTTGTTTTATTTTAGGGATCTAGAAATCAATCCAACAAACTCCCACAAAGGATTTTTTGACTGGATGGGAGAAAACAAAAAGCCTTTCATCAGACCTGGGTTCTTTCGAGAATTGGACTTACTTTATAATACATATAAAACGAAACCTTGGGTCATACCAACCCAATTACTTTTGGATGAGACAGAATGGACTACTGAAGAGCTTTCGTTTCCAAATGCAAATGCAAATGAAAAGATCAAGATAGAATTCTCTAATAACGAGATAGACTTCAAAGACAAGGAGCAAGGAAGAGATGTTGAAGCCCTTTTCGCAAGAGATAAACCTGATGAACCTGAGAAACCTGAGAAACCTGAGAAACCTGAGAAACCTGAGAAACCTGAGAAACCTGAGAAACCTGAGAAACCTGAGAAACCTGAGAAACCTGAGAAACCTGAGAAACCTGAGAAACCTGAGAAACCTGATGAACCTGATGAACCTGAACGTATACTAACAGCTTCGGAAACGAAAGATAAAGATAAAATTAAGCTCATACAAGACCTAATTCTAGCAGGGGACCCTTTTTTGATTTGGGGATTCAAAATGGACGCTAACTTCCGGAAGAAGATGGACTTTCATTGTTCGCTAATTCCTTTGCTCACGAAAATGGCGAAGGCGACAGGTCCAAGCGGCACCAAAAACTACATCATGAATAGGGAAGGATTCGACATCGCTATGTTCGAGCTTCCGTCTGACTGGAAAGAACTGCAGTCCAAGAAAATATTCGTTCTAGAACCCATTTCGCGGTATGAAGAAAAAAATGGACAATTGATTATGTATGAAACCATAGGTATTTCGTTGGTTCATAAGAGTAAGTACGAAATTCATCAACAATACCAAGAGCTTTCCAAGTCTAATGATGATGAACCTAGTTTACCACATAACAGAATAAGTAGAAAGAACGCCAAAAAGTTTTTTGATTTGCTTGTTCCTGAAACTATTTTCTCGTTTAGACGTCGTAGAAAATTGAGAATTCTAATGTGTTTGAATTCAAAGAATAGAAATGATGTAGATAGAAATCGAGTATTTTGGAACGGAAAGGACGTAAAACAAGTTTCCCATCCCAATAAAACGCTTGATAGAGCGAAAAAGCCATTGAAATTAATGAAATTAAAGCTCTTTCTTTGGCCTAATTATCGATTCGAAGATTTAGCTTGTATGAATCGTTATTGGTTTGATACCAATAATGGCAGTCGTTTCAGTATGTTAAGAATACATCTTTATCCACGATTGAAAATCTAATCTAGGGTATCGGAACACAAATACACAGATCCCATGTCTTGTCTCACATTTCATTCTAGTATCCAATATGAAATTGGATAATGTCTCAATTCGATCTCGAAATGCCTCAACAGAACCTTATTCATTTTAGGTCTAAATTCTTCGATGGGAAAATGTACCAATCCCTTTCTATTCCTATCTAAAATTTGAAAGGGGATTGGTTGATTTGAATTCAGAAAATTAGCCGTTCATAAAGAAATTCGGATTCGATTATTGTATATACCACATTCAAATTAATGGCATTATTATTACTGATCGGTAAAATCCATATCTGTAAAAAGGGAAAGGAGCATTTTTTTATGGTCAAAAATTCATTGATTTCGGTTATTTCTCAAAAAGAAAACGAAGAAAACAGAGGGTCTGTTGAATTTCAAGTATTCAGTTTCACCACTAAGCTAAGGAGACTTAATTCACATTTGGAATTGCACAAAAAAGACTTTTCATCTCAGAGAGGTTTGCGAAAAATTTTGGGAAAACGTCAACGACTGCTGGCCTATTTGTCAAAAAAAAATGGAGGACGATATAAAGAATTAATTGGTGAGTTGGATATTCGAGAGATAAAAACTCGTTAATTTGCAGCGTGATACTATTTGAGCTTAATCGTTTACATTTTGATGAACTTCTTTTGACTTTCAGCAATGCATGGAAGAATGACTCGGGAAAAACTTATGATTGCACCGACTCCAAGAAAAGACCTCATGATAGTCAATATGGGCCCCCACCACCCATCAATGCATGGTGTTCTTCGACTGATTGTTACTCTCGATGGTGAAGATGTTATTGACTGTGAACCAATATTGGGTTATTTACATAGAGGGATGGAGAAAATTGCGGAAAATCGAACAATTATACAATATTTGCCTTATGTAACGCGTTGGGATTATTTAGCTACTATGTTCACAGAAGCAATAACCGTAAATGGACCCGAACAGCTAGGGAATATTCAAGTACCTAAAAGGGCTAGCTATATCAGAGCTATTATGTTGGAGTTGAGTCGTATCGCCTCCCATTTGTTATGGCTTGGCCCTTTTATGGCAGATATTGGGGCACAGACCCCTTTCTTCTATATTTTTCGAGAACGAGAATTGATATATGACCTATTCGAAGCTGCTACCGGTATGCGCATGATGCATAATTATTTTCGTATCGGAGGAGTCGCTGCTGATCTACCTCATGGCTGGATAGATAAATGTTTGGATTTTTGCGGTTATTTTTTAACCGGAGTTTCTGAATATCAAAAGCTTATTACACGGAATCCCATTTTTTTAGAACGAGTTGAAGGCGTAGGCATTATTGGCGCAGAAGAAGCACTAAATTGGGGTTTATCAGGGCCAATGCTACGAGCTTCCGGCATACAATGGGATCTTCGTAAAGTTGATCGTTATGAGTGTTACGACGAATTTGATTGGGAAATTCCATGGCAAAAAGAGGGGGATTCATTAGCTCGGTATTTAGTACGAATCAGTGAAATGACCGAATCCATAAAAATGATCCAACAGGCTCTGGAAGGAATTCCAGGGGGACCCTATGAGAATTTAGAAATCCGACGCTTTGATAGACTAAAAGACCCTGAGTGCAATGATTTTGACTATCGATTTATTAGTAAAAAACCTTCGCCAACTTTTGAATTGTCCAAGCAAGAACTTTATGTAAGAGTCGAAGCACCAAAAGGAGAATTGGGCATTTTTCTGATAGGAGATCAGAGTCTTTTTCCTTGGAGATGGAAAATTCGACCACCGGGTTTTATCAACTTGCAAATTCTTCCTCAGTTAGTTAAAAGAATGAAATTGGCTGATATTATGACGATAGTAGGTAGCATAGATATCATTATGGGAGAAGTTGATCGTTGAAATGATAATTGATACAACAGAAATACAAGCTATCAATTCTTTTTCCAGATTGGAATCCTTAAAAGAAGTCTATGGGATCATATGGATGCTTGTCCCTATTTTCACTCTTGTATTAGGAATCACACTAGGTGTACTAGTAATTGTTTGGCTAGAACGAGAAATATCTGCAGGGATACAACAACGTATTGGACCCGAATACGCCGGTCCTTTGGGACTTCTTCAAGCTCTAGCAGATGGTACAAAACTACTTTTCAAAGAGAATCTTCTTCCATCTAGAGGAGATACTCGTTTATTCAGTATCGGTCCCTCCATAGCAGTCATATCCATTTTACTAAGTTATTCGGTAATTCCTTTTAGCTATCGCTTTATTCTAGCCGATCTTAGTATTGGTGTTTTTTTATGGATCGCCATTTCAAGTCTTGCTCCCGTTGGGCTTCTTATGTCGGGATATGCATCAAATAATAAATATTCCTTTTTAGGTGGATTAAGGGCTGCCGCTCAATCAATTAGTTATGAAATACCATTAACTCTTTCTGTATTATCAATATCTCTACGTGTGATTCGCTGAGACATGCAATTTCCCCTATTTCTTTTCTTTGTAGCAAGAAAGTTAGACTCTCTATTGTTTTTTTATTCATCATTGGGAACGAAACCAGATAGTTATATGAGTGAAATAAAACGGCTTACAAATTTGCTGGTAAAGGAATTCAATCTCATGTTCTATGTACAAGAATGAAGTGAAAGTAAGCATAAGCAGTCGAGACTGTTTACCCCAAGATTGGTTGATTAGTCATCATGGCTTGAAGCGGGTTCAGAAGATCAACTGGATAGGGTTTTGACTATCTAGTACCATAGCCCTACTGAGAGATTCCAAAAAAATGAGTGGATGGTTAGGAAGACCAAGATACACAAAGGATTCGTAATGGAGATTATGTAAATTATCCAACAAGATATTTCTTTATAGAAAAGTCATTCGAATTGGGGCTTTACGTTAGTAGAAATGATTCAGAAGTACTCCCCGCGATTTCGATCCAGAGTATATTCCTATCCACCGATTAAGTAAATAACTATCAAGAACGAAGAAATCTTTTACTTTGGGTAATGTCCCTTTTTCTGAGAAAGGAGAATAGGAACGAAATAAAATCGAAAGACTAGAATTGCAAAAAGAGATCTTTTTTTGATTCATAACTATTTCGATTTTATTGAGAGAAAGACCATTTTATGGAATCTCGAATTCTTTTTCGTAATCGAAAATGATCGGTTGAAATATCTATGTGATATTCCTCTAAAAACTCTTTTTTTATTCAAGGCTCAAATTATTAATCAACAAAGAAAAATGAAAATTCTTAAAAGATGAGATGAATTCAGAAGCACTTTTTTATTCAAAATCTAGCAGACAGAATTCCATTGGTCTAATTCGAGCGCTTAGGATAAGGGTTTGATTCTCTATCGATCCTCCAATTAAGATAAATAATGTTCAAAGGTCCTTCGATTTATTCCTATGAGGAGCCGTATGAGGTGAAAATCTCATGTACGGTTTTGGAATAGCGACGGGAACAGTGATGTTATCATCGACTAGGATTATCTAACAGTTCAAGTACAGTTGATATAGTTGAAGCGCAGTCAAAATATGGTTTTTGGGGATGGAATTTGTGGCGTCAACCTATAGGTTTTAGCCTTTTTCTAATTTCTTCTCTAGCCGAGTGTGAGAGATTACCTTTTGATTTACCAGAAGCAGAAGAAGAATTAGTAGCAGGTTATCAAACCGAATATTCAGGAATCAAATTTGCTTTATTTTACCTTGCTTCGTATCTAAATCTACTACTTTCTTCATTATTTGTAACAGTTCTTTACTTGGGGGGTTGGAATCTTTCCATTCCCTACATATTTGTTCCGGAGCTTTTTGACATAAAAAAAAGAAGTCCCATTTTTGGAACAATAATAGGAATCTTTCTTACATTAGCTAAAACTTATTTGTTCTTGTTCATTTCTATTGCAACAAGATGGACTTTCCCGAGACTGAGAATGGACCAACTCTTAAATCTGGGATGGAAATTTCTTTTACCTATTTCTATAGCGAATGTATTATTAACAACTTCGTTCCAACTTCTTTCACTGTAAAGCAATAGAAGATTCTATCTTTACAACCTGTATGAAAGAAATCATTGAAACCCCTACCGCCCGTTCCATTATTCAAACCCATTGAAAATCAATATTAGATTACGAAAATGAAGCGAACCCTTTGAAAGAGTTTTCGGGACAGAAATCTTTTACGATCAATGTCTCTTGCTCTTTAACAAGGATCTGGGCATCAAATTATATTTGAATGCCGAATTGATACTACAATGCAAGTTCGATATGTACGCGATAGTGGTGGCAGTGGCGAAAGGTTCTGGATCTATTTTGTTCGTGGTAACCCTCCTGGCAATTATGATAGCAAACTCCATCATCCCATCTCTGATTTTATTTCTAGAAGCTATTCTTCTGGAACTAGAGTCCACAGAGAAGGGAAGGTCTTTTTTATTGCCAGAATTGATCATCTTCATCATCAACTCGATGATGCCCGTCTTACTGATATCGCGTAACAAACATACGCTCACTTTCCTAGGTATAGCAGTTTTGGCTTCGAAGTGCTGCAAGTACACCGCCTGCGAGCCGGCCTCTGTGGCCATAAAAAAGTTTCGGAACTTTACAATTCGATCAATGGGCCTTCATTTGATATTCTTTCATTTTTTGAGATCTTTGGATTTTCCAAAGGGACCATTATTCCCCTTGATGAATCGAATTCCGATCAAGAACCAGTTTCTCCAACTGCTAATTGGCTTTATGGGCTGGTATCTTTTTCATCTTGTAATTCAAGAAGAGAGTTTTGATAAGAACTTGAGACGAAAATTAATCGTACTTTTCCGTCAAATGTTTTGATTCCCAACGCCGAAAAATACCAAATTCACGCGATTGCTTTAGACTTTAGAAATAAAGTCTAAATTGAATAGTAAAAAAGAAAATTGAATAGTAAGAAAGAAAATACAAAGGAAAAGAAAAGAAGAAGGAAAAGAAAAGAAGAAAGACGTCCCCCCCCTACAGGGGGGATACCCTCTCCCACAGAGAGGCTTAAAATACCAACCAAATTTGTAATTCCATCAATTACTCGTCTATCAAAAAAATGAGTCCATTTTGCTAATCCTCTTATCGACTTAGTAAAGGATGTTGTATAAAAAGCCTCTAGATAAGCACGATTATATGACCAATCATATAACCCCTTTAGAATTTTTTCCCAATGGTGTCTCTTCGGCGATCTTTTAACAAAAAAATTCATTAAGTCGAAATTTCGGAAAGAGGAATAAATGGGTTTATATAAAAAGGAGGCTAGAAATATTCCGAAATAAGCTATACTGACTGAAAAACTAGCATCTTTGAAAAAATCATACCAATCTGTCGAATGCTTTGACTTTTGATGGAAAAGGGTAATAGACGGAGATAACCATTTGGTTAATATATCCAAATTTCTTCCTTCTTGATTAAAAGCAATTCCGAGAGATCCAACAAGAGAAAGAAAGAAGTCCAATTTTGTATAGATATTTAGATATGTTTCCTATGGTAACTCAGTTCTTCAATTCCGGTCAACAAACAATACGAGCTGCGAGATACATTGGTCAGGGCTTGATGATTACCTTATCCCACACTAACCGTTTACCTGTAACTATTCAATACCCCTACGAAAAATTGATCACATCAGAACGTTTTCGAGGTAGAATCCACTTTGAATTTGATAAATGCATTTCTTGTGAAGTATGTGTTCGTGTATGTCCTATAGATCTACCGGTTGTAGATTGGAAATTGGAAACTGATATTCGAAAAAAAGAATTACTTAATTATAGTATTGATTTTGGAATCTGTATATTTTGTGGAAATTGCGTTGAGTATTGCCCAACAAATTGTTTATCAATGACTGAAGAATATGAGCTTTCTACTTATAATCGTCACGAATTAAATTATAATCAAATTGCTTTAGGTCGGTTACCGATGTCAATAATTGCCGATTACACAATTCGAACAATTTCTTACAATTCACCTCAAATCAAAAATTTATAAAAACATGATTCAAAAGCGATTTTCAAATTCGAAATGAAAATCACTTTTGTTTTGGATCTAAAGGAATGAGGTTTTTGCTTCTTGAATACCAAAGTTTGGTTGACGAAAATGGTTCTTCATTTTCATTCCCAATGGATTTCTATTCGAATACTGATTTAAAAATGGATAGTTTGCACTTCTGCTTTCGAGAATAAGAGTAGCTCCTATCTCTACATCAATCCATACCATTCCCATAGAAATTCCATTGAATGACGAAGACTCTTATTTTTTAAAACAACTTCTTTTTTCCTGGTGAGGTCAACAAAGACATGAAATTTATTTTTTGTATCAAAGCCAATGGATTTACCTGGATCAATACATGATTTTCTTTTAGTTTTTCTGGGATCGGGTCTTATATTAGGAAGTCTTGCAGTAGTATTATTTCCGAATCCAATTTATTCGGCCTTTTCATTGGGATTCGTTCTTTTTTGTATATCCTTATTGTATATTCTATCGAATTCCTATTTTGTAGCTGCTGCGCAGCTCCTTATTTATGTAGGAGCTATAAATATTTTAATCATTTTTTCTGTTATGTTCATAAATGGTTCAGAATATTCCAAAAATTTTCATCTTTGGAACGTTGGAGATGGAGTTACTTCAATGGTTTGTACAAGTCTTTTTATTTCACTAATGACTACTATTCTAGAGACGTCATGGTATGGGATCATTTGGACGACAAAATCCAATCAGATTCTAGAGCAAGATTTGATAAGTAATAGTCAACAAATTGGAATTCATTTATCAACGGAGTTTTTTCTTCCATTTGAACTCATTTCAATAATTCTTTTAGTTTCTTTAATAGGTGCAATTGCTATAGCTCGTCAATAATCAATCCTTAAAAGGATTAATTGGTGATTCAATTAGAATCAAGGACACAGGAATGTTAGAATCCTTTAATTGGAATTCCTGTGTAAAATAGAAGAGAAAGACTTTCATTTTCTATGGATCTATTTCCAACCTATTCCCTTCTTCCTTACTTTTGAGTATGGAATGGATTGAATTATTGTTCCGATTGAAATGAATCAAGAGTAATAAGGAGTTGATTAATGATCCTAGAACATATACTTTTTTTGAGTGCCTATTTATTTTCTATTGGTCTCTATGGATTGATCACAAGTCGAAATATGGTTAGAGCCCTTATGTGTCTTGAACTTATATTAAATTCAGTGAATTTGAATTTTGTAACATTTTCTGATATTTTTGATAATCGTGAATTAAGAGGAGACATTTTCTCCATTTTTGTTATAGCTATTGCAGCCGCTGAAGCAGCTATTGGACCGGCTATTGTTTCATCCATTTTTCGTAACAGAAAATCCATTCGTATTAACCAATTGAATTTGTTAAATAAATAGTCTGAATTATAGAAAGAAAATGGAAATTTGAATAGTCATAAATGAATTCAAATTAGCCGGTTTAATAGGGGTAAGGGATCATTGTGATTGCAAAAAGATAAGAAATCAAAGTATTTTGGCCCTGGTTGCTAAACCAATTCGGAAGTCGATTGATTGGAATCACTCACTGATTCGTCTGGTATCGAAATAGAGGATTGATTTCTAAATTACTTTACTAGACCAATTTTGATGACGTTCAAAAATGGAGAGATCCAATGTCCCATTCAGTCAAGATTTATGATACATGTATAGGATGTACTCAATGTGTCCGAGCGTGCCCCACTGATGTATTAGAAATGATACCCTGGGACGGATGTAAAGCTAAACAAATCGCTTCTGCTCCAAGGACAGAGGACTGTGTTGGTTGTAAGAGATGTGAATCCGCCTGCCCAACGGATTTCTTGAGTGTTCGAGTTTATTTATGGCATGAAACAACTCGCAGTATGGGTCTAGCTTATTGATACCTTCCCTAAAACTCTACTTGAATCCATTTTATTTTTTTTTACCGACAAAGCCCGTGTTCAAAATAGTTGAATTTTATTTTGAGCACAGGTTTTTCTGGCCCAAGTCTATCTTGTCTTTACCACGAATAATTTTCCTTGGTTAACAATAATTGTAGTTTTGCCAATATTTGCGGGTTCCTTCATTTTCTTTTTTCCACATAGAGGAAATAGAGTAATCCGTTGGTATACTATTTGTATATGCATCTTAGAACTTCTTCTAACGACTTATGCATTCTGTTATGATTTCCAATTGGATGATCCATTAATCCAACTAGTGGAAGATTCTAAATGGATCCATTTTTTGGATTTCCATTGGAGATTAGGAATAGATGGACTCTCTATAGGACCCATTTTACTGACGGGATTCATCACTACTTTAGCTACTTTAGCGGCTTGGCCAGTTACTCGAGATTGTCGATTATTTCATTTCCTGATGTTAGCAATGTACAGTGGGCAAATAGGATTATTTTCGTCTCAAGACCTTTTACTTTTTTTCTTCATGTGGGAGTTCGAATTAATTCCTGTTTATCTACTTCTATCCATGTGGGGAGGAAAAAAACGTCTGTACTCAGCTACAAAATTCATTTTGTACACGGGAGGGGGTTCTCTTTTTCTTTTACTGGGAGTTCTCGGTATTGGTTTCTATGGTTCTACTGAAGCAACATTCCATTTTGAAATATTAGCCAATCAGTCCTATCCTCTGGCCTTCGAAATTCTATTATATATTGGATTTTTTATTGCTTTTGCTGTCAAATTGCCAATCATACCCCTACATACATGGTTACCGGATACCCATGGAGAAGCGCATTATAGTACTTGTATGCTTCTAGCAGGAATTTTATTAAAAATGGGAGCCTATGGATTAGTTCGCATGAATATGGAATTATTCCCTCATGCTCATTCTATATTCTCTCCTTGGTTGATGCTGGTAGGCGCAATGCAAATAATCTATGCAGCTTCAACATCTCTCGGTCAACAGAATTTAAAAAAAAGAATAGCCTATTCTTCTGTATCTCATATGGGTTTCATACTTATAGGAATTGGTTCTATCACCGATATTGGGCTCAACGGAGCCCTTTTACAAATAATATCTCATGGATTTATTGGTGCTGCACTTTTTTTCTTGGCCGGAACCACTTATGATAGAATACGTCTTCTTTATCTTGACAAAATGGGGGGGATCGCTATCCCAATGCCAAAAATATTCACGATGTTCAGTAGCTTTTCGATGGCTTCCCTTGCATTACCAGGTATGAGTGGTTTTGTTTCCGAATTAATAGTCTTTTTTGGACTAATTACTAGTCCAAAATATCTTTTAATCACAAAAGTCCTAATTACTTTTGGAATGTCAATTGGAATGATATTAACTCCTATTTTTTTATTATCTATGTTACGCCAGATGTTCTATGGATACAAGATATTTAATGTTCCAAATTCTTATTTTTTTGATTCCGGACCACGGGAGTTATTTCTTTCGATCTCCATTTTTTTACCCGTACTAGGTATTGGGATGTATCCCGATTTCATTCTTTCACTATCAGTTGAAAAGGTTGAAGTTATTCTATCTAATTCTTTTTATAAATAGTTTTTAGTCATAAAAAAAAGACAAAAAATCTTATCATTTTCAAAAATTTTCGTTGTAGAATCACAAAAAGAAGGCTCTTTCTTCTTCTCTTAGGAGAAGTTAAAAAATGCATTTGAACTGGCGAGAACCTTGTGAATCACTTCAAGATTTGATTCACCGGATTCTCACCAGTTGACACAAAGTTTTTTATCTGCTAGGCACTGTAGACTTTTCTATTTCTAAAAACCCCTTTTTGAATTCAATTAACTGTTAATGGAAATAAACCATAACTATGGAATCCTATTCCTAATAGATTGACCCCAAAATAGCATATCCAAATGATAAGAAATCCAATAGACGCCACAATTGCTGAATTTGTACCCTTCCATTTTCTATTTGTCCGAGTATGGAAATAAATTGCGAATAGGATCCAAGTAATAAAAGCCCAAGTTTCTTTTGGGTCCCAACTCCAATAGGATCCCCAGGCTTCATTAGCCCATACTGCTCCAGAAAGAATTCCTATGGTTAAAAAAAGAAATCCTAGACTAATAATTCGATAACTCCAATAATCCAATTGTTGGATCAATTGCAACCTGTAAAAATTTTTGGGAGAAAAAAAAGAAGTATTTTCAAAAATATTTCTTCCTTGATTCATGGATTCGATTTCACCAAAGAAAAATGACTCATTTAAATTTACTAAAAGATTACGCGGAGAAAAAACCTTTGTACTTTTTCTAACTATAAAAACTAGCAGTGCTACTGATAATAATGATCCACCTAAAAGGGCCGCATAGCCTAATATCATCATACTTACATGCATTATGAGCCATTCGGATTGAAGAGCGGGTACTAATAGTGTGGATTCGTGTATTTCAGTTAAAAGACCTGAAGTAGCAAAGCCCTGGGTCAAAATAGTACTGGGTCCAATTATTGTGTTTAGAAGATTTTGAATTTTTTTGAAATCCGGAAATATATGAATAAGGGAAAAACTCCATGAAAGAAAGATCAACGATTCATATAAATCACTTAGTGGAAAATGTCTCGAATAAATCCAACGAGAAATTAATAATCCTGTTATACAGAAAAAATTCATTATCATCCCCCTTTCGGATGAATCATATAGTTTTACTATTTCATCGACCAAAAAGGTTATCAAATAAATTGTAATTAGAATTGAAACGATCGAAAAAGAAATATGAGTGAATATATGCTCTAAGATTGAAAATATCATAAAAAAGGAGTCCCTTAATTCTAAAATACAAATCCGGAATGGAAATAGGATGTATTTCCTGAGATGACATGCCGCTACTCGGACTCGAACCGAGATGCTGTCGCACTGCTTCCTAAGAGCAGCGTGTCTACCAATTTCACCATAGCGGCTGGTCTTGAACTCATAATAGTCTATAAATAAGCAATCGTCTAGATTTTAGAATTCAATTAGTTGCAATATTTTTTAGGAAAAATTCAAATTGATGAATCAAAATCCATTCAAATCATAATTTGAAGGTTCATTATTTGAACTTTGAGTCTTAGTTTTCCTGTATATTTGATACTCTCCTCGACTTTGAGTATTGTAAAACTTGATCATCCTACTATTAATTAAGGGATAGAAATCCACCCCCCCAAAAAAACATTTTAACTATTTTTGATTTATTTTCCTTCAAAAAGGGAAAGGAAAAAAAAGATTTTCTCAGTGAACATCAAAAAAGGACCTATTTTGCATCATTCAAAATTGACACATAGTTCTACAGAATATCTTCACTAAGTTTTTTTGACTGGCTTGAGGGCGAGAGATATATGGTTTTATAGAATCAGAGAAAATGAAAAAGTAAGAAAGTTGCACAAAAAGGTTTCAAATTTGAATCAATTCCTTTGAATGATTTTAGGAACGAAAGATTTTCTATCAGCCCTTCGAGACAGAAAGATGGATTTCGAAAAAAAAAAGAAAATCTTATATTATTCTAACAAATAGGTGGATGAATCAAATAAGACTCCTCGGCTTGGAAATAATAAACTAAAAAGAAAATGAAGTATCTTGTAGTTTTTTGTGAACAAAAAGAAAGTATTCTTTGAATTTTCAATTCCGTAAAGTAAACAGAAGAATTCTTCTTGTCCATATTCTAAGAGTGCAACGAATTCCATTTTCTATTGAAAAGCTCAACAGGGAATGGAATTCGGGAATTTGATTTTGAAATCAAATGAATCCATTTTTGAGTCAGCTCGATTCAGATTATTCCAAGATGTTCTGGTTGAATACTTTTTTATTTCTTTGTTGGATAAAAAAACTTTTTGAAGTCCCGGTAGAAAGAGATTTTACTAAGATCTTTCAAACTTTTTGAAGTCCCGGTAGAAAGAGATTTTACTAAAATCTTTCAAACTTTTTGAAGTCCCGGTAGAAAGGGATTTTCCTAAGGAAAATGCTTTTAACGCTGACCAATATCCCTTCTTTTTCCAAAAATTTTTTCGAACACGCTTTTTTGATGCAGAAGTACGTTTTTTTGGAACTGCCATTTAAGTGAAAATTAAGAGATTACCCATTGGTATAGCTGGATGTGAAAGACATCTATTATTCAAAAAAAGCCTGCTCTTTTCTAATTCATTATGGATTTTTTTTGTAGATAAGATTTTTTCGAAAAAAGAATAGTGAAAGGTGGGGGAAAAAATAGAAAATTACTAAAAAGAGAAAAAGGCTATTCTTCTTTTTTTTACAAACTTCTCAAACTCTGGAAAATAGCGCGAATTTGACTCGAGTTTTCAAATTCGAAGGAGACTTTCTTTCCTATAATTTGACTCATTCAAACTTCCTGATTTGAATATCTAAAGTATTTAGCAGAAACTCAGAAAGAAGAAAAAGAAAGAAAAATTCTATTTAACTTAGTTTAAGTTAGTACATATCTTCATTTTTCATTGACTCCTTTCAAGTAAGGTAAATTGGAAACAATTAATATTAATTAAGAATTCAAAAACTTTTTTATGCAACAGCCATATCAATATGCGTGGATTATACCTTTACTTCCACTTCCAGTTCCACTCTTAATAGGAGTGGGACTTCTTCTTTTTCCGACAGCAACAAAAAATCTTCGTCGTATGTGGGCTTTTCTCAGTCTTTTCTTGTTAAGTATAGTAATGTTTTTTGCAACTAATCTGTCTATTCAGCAACTAAATACTAGTTCTATTTATCAATATGTCTGGTCTTGGACGCTCAATAATGATTTTTCTTTCGAATTTGGCTACTTGATTGATCCACTTACTTCTATTATGTTAATGTTAATTACCACTGTTGGAATTCTGGTTCTTATTTATAGTGATAATTATATGGTTCACGATCAAGGATACTTGCGATTTTTTGCTTATATGGGTTTTTTCAGTACTTCCATGTTGGGATTAGTTACTAGTTCAAATTTGATGCAAATTTATATTTTTTGGGAATTGGTTGGAATGTGTTCCTATCTATTAATAGGGTTTTGGGTCACACGACCTCCTGCGGCAATTGCTTGTCAAAAAGCCTTTGTAACTAATCGTGTAGGGGATTTTGGTTTTTTATTAGGAATTTTCGGTTTTTATTGGCTAACAGGGAGTTTTGAATTTCGGGATTTATTCGAAATCTTCAATAACTTGATTTCCAATAATGAAGTCAATTCGCCATTTCTTACTTTGTGTGCTGCTCTACTATTTGCCGGTGCAGTTGCTAAGTCGGCACAATTTCCCCTTCATGTATGGTTACCTGATGCTATGGAGGGACCCACTCCTATTTCAGCTCTTATACATGCTGCTACTATGGTAGCAGCGGGGATTTTTCTTGTAGCTCGCCTTTTTCCTCTTTTCATAGTTATACCTTATATAATGAATTTAATCTCCTTGATAGGCCTAATCACAGTCTTATTAGGTGCTACTTTAGCTCTTGCTCAAAAAGATATTAAGAAAGGTTTAGCCTATTCAACAATGTCTCAATTAGGTTATATGATGTTAGGACTAGGAATGGGTTCTTATCGAAGTGCTGTATTTCATTTGATTACTCATGCCTTTTCCAAAGCATTATTATTTTTAGGATCTGGATCCGTTATTCATTCAATGGAAACTCTTGTTGGCTATTCTCCGGATAAAAGTCAGAATATGGTTCTTATGGGCGGTTTAACAAAGTATATACCGATTACCAAAATTTCTTTTTTATTAGGTACACTTTCTCTTTGTGGTATTCCGCCGCTTGCTTGTTTTTGGTCAAAAGATGAAATTCTTAATGATAGTTGGTTGTATTCACCCATTTTCGGAATAATCGCTTGCGCCACAGCAGGATTAACCGCATTTTATATGTTTCGGATCTATTTACTTACTTTTGAAGGTCATTTAAACGTTTATTTTCGAAATTTCAATGGCAGACAAAATACCTCTTTATATTCAATATCTATATGGGGTAAGGGCTTTCAAATTCAAAAAAATTTGATTTTATCAAGAATGAATAGTAATGAACGTTCTTCTTTTTTTTCAAGATATCGAAGTGATCACACTCTACGAAAAACAACTAGAAGACAGCCTTTTATTGTTCATAAGGATAGGAAAAAGTCTTTTTCCTATCCTTATGAATCAGAAAATATGATGTTATTTCCTTTACTTGGATTAGTCTTATTTACTTCTCTTGTTGGATCTCTCGGAATTGCTTTTAATCAAGAAGGAAGAAATTTGGATATATTAACCAAATGGTTATCTCCGTCTATTACCCTTTTCCATCAAAAGTCAAAGCATTCGACAGATTGGTATGATTTTTTCAAAGATGCTAGTTTTTCAGTCAGTATAGCTTATTTCGGAATATTTCTAGCCTCCTTTTTATATAAACCCATTTATTCCTCTTTCCGAAATTTCGACTTAATGAATTTTTTTGTTAAAAGATCGCCGAAGAGACACCATTGGGAAAAAATTCTAAAGGGGTTATATGATTGGTCATATAATCGTGCTTATCTAGAGGCTTTTTATACAACATCCTTTACTAAGTCGATAAGAGGATTAGCAAAATGGACTCATTTTTTTGATAGACGAGTAATTGATGGAATTACAAATTTGGTTGGTATTTTAAGCCTCTCTGTGGGAGAGGGTATCCCCCCTGTAGGGGGGGGACGTCTTTCTTCTTTTCTTTTCCTTCTTCTTTTCTTTTCCTTTGTATTTTCTTTCTTACTATTCAATTTTCTTTTTTACTATTCAATTTAGACTTTATTTCTAAAGTCTAAAGCAATCGCGTGAATTTGGTATTTTTCGGCGTTGGGAATCAAAACATTTGACGGAAAAGTACGATTAATTTTCGTCTCAAGTTCTTATCAAAACTCTCTTCTTGAATTACAAGATGAAAAAGATACCAGCCCATAAAGCCAATTAGCAGTTGGAGAAACTGGTTCTTGATCGGAATTCGATTCATCAAGGGGAATAATGGTCCCTTTGGAAAATCCAAAGATCTCAAAAAATGAAAGAATATCAAATGAAGGCCCATTGATCGAATTGTAAAGTTCCGAAACTTTTTTATGGCCACAGAGGCCGGCTCGCAGGCGGTGTACTTGCAGCACTTCGAAGCCAAAACTGCTATACCTAGGAAAGTGAGCGTATGTTTGTTACGCGATATCAGTAAGACGGGCATCATCGAGTTGATGATGAAGATGATCAATTCTGGCAATAAAAAAGACCTTCCCTTCTCTGTGGACTCTAGTTCCAGAAGAATAGCTTCTAGAAATAAAATCAGAGATGGGATGATGGAGTTTGCTATCATAATTGCCAGGAGGGTTACCACGAACAAAATAGATCCAGAACCTTTCGCCACTGCCACCACTATCGCGTACATATCGAACTTGCATTGTAGTATCAATTCGGCATTCAAATATAATTTGATGCCCAGATCCTTGTTAAAGAGCAAGAGACATTGATCGTAAAAGATTTCTGTCCCGAAAACTCTTTCAAAGGGTTCGCTTCATTTTCGTAATCTAATATTGATTTTCAATGGGTTTGAATAATGGAACGGGCGGTAGGGGTTTCAATGATTTCTTTCATACAGGTTGTAAAGATAGAATCTTCTATTGCTTTACAGTGAAAGAAGTTGGAACGAAGTTGTTAATAATACATTCGCTATAGAAATAGGTAAAAGAAATTTCCATCCCAGATTTAAGAGTTGGTCCATTCTCAGTCTCGGGAAAGTCCATCTTGTTGCAATAGAAATGAACAAGAACAAATAAGTTTTAGCTAATGTAAGAAAGATTCCTATTATTGTTCCAAAAATGGGACTTCTTTTTTTTATGTCAAAAAGCTCCGGAACAAATATGTAGGGAATGGAAAGATTCCAACCCCCCAAGTAAAGAACTGTTACAAATAATGAAGAAAGTAGTAGATTTAGATACGAAGCAAGGTAAAATAAAGCAAATTTGATTCCTGAATATTCGGTTTGATAACCTGCTACTAATTCTTCTTCTGCTTCTGGTAAATCAAAAGGTAATCTCTCACACTCGGCTAGAGAAGAAATTAGAAAAAGGCTAAAACCTATAGGTTGACGCCACAAATTCCATCCCCAAAAACCATATTTTGACTGCGCTTCAACTATATCAACTGTACTTGAACTGTTAGATAATCCTAGTCGATGATAACATCACTGTTCCCGTCGCTATTCCAAAACCGTACATGAGATTTTCACCTCATACGGCTCCTCATAGGAATAAATCGAAGGACCTTTGAACATTATTTATCTTAATTGGAGGATCGATAGAGAATCAAACCCTTATCCTAAGCGCTCGAATTAGACCAATGGAATTCTGTCTGCTAGATTTTGAATAAAAAAGTGCTTCTGAATTCATCTCATCTTTTAAGAATTTTCATTTTTCTTTGTTGATTAATAATTTGAGCCTTGAATAAAAAAAGAGTTTTTAGAGGAATATCACATAGATATTTCAACCGATCATTTTCGATTACGAAAAAGAATTCGAGATTCCATAAAATGGTCTTTCTCTCAATAAAATCGAAATAGTTATGAATCAAAAAAAGATCTCTTTTTGCAATTCTAGTCTTTCGATTTTATTTCGTTCCTATTCTCCTTTCTCAGAAAAAGGGACATTACCCAAAGTAAAAGATTTCTTCGTTCTTGATAGTTATTTACTTAATCGGTGGATAGGAATATACTCTGGATCGAAATCGCGGGGAGTACTTCTGAATCATTTCTACTAACGTAAAGCCCCAATTCGAATGACTTTTCTATAAAGAAATATCTTGTTGGATAATTTACATAATCTCCATTACGAATCCTTTGTGTATCTTGGTCTTCCTAACCATCCACTCATTTTTTTGGAATCTCTCAGTAGGGCTATGGTACTAGATAGTCAAAACCCTATCCAGTTGATCTTCTGAACCCGCTTCAAGCCATGATGACTAATCAACCAATCTTGGGGTAAACAGTCTCGACTGCTTATGCTTACTTTCACTTCATTCTTGTACATAGAACATGAGATTGAATTCCTTTACCAGCAAATTTGTAAGCCGTTTTATTTCACTCATATAACTATCTGGTTTCGTTCCCAATGATGAATAAAAAAACAATAGAGAGTCTAACTTTCTTGCTACAAAGAAAAGAAATAGGGGAAATTGCATGTCTCAGCGAATCACACGTAGAGATATTGATAATACAGAAAGAGTTAATGGTATTTCATAACTAATTGATTGAGCGGCAGCCCTTAATCCACCTAAAAAGGAATATTTATTATTTGATGCATATCCCGACATAAGAAGCCCAACGGGAGCAAGACTTGAAATGGCGATCCATAAAAAAACACCAATACTAAGATCGGCTAGAATAAAGCGATAGCTAAAAGGAATTACCGAATAACTTAGTAAAATGGATATGACTGCTATGGAGGGACCGATACTGAATAAACGAGTATCTCCTCTAGATGGAAGAAGATTCTCTTTGAAAAGTAGTTTTGTACCATCTGCTAGAGCTTGAAGAAGTCCCAAAGGACCGGCGTATTCGGGTCCAATACGTTGTTGTATCCCTGCAGATATTTCTCGTTCTAGCCAAACAATTACTAGTACACCTAGTGTGATTCCTAATACAAGAGTGAAAATAGGGACAAGCATCCATATGATCCCATAGACTTCTTTTAAGGATTCCAATCTGGAAAAAGAATTGATAGCTTGTATTTCTGTTGTATCAATTATCATTTCAACGATCAACTTCTCCCATAATGATATCTATGCTACCTACTATCGTCATAATATCAGCCAATTTCATTCTTTTAACTAACTGAGGAAGAATTTGCAAGTTGATAAAACCCGGTGGTCGAATTTTCCATCTCCAAGGAAAAAGACTCTGATCTCCTATCAGAAAAATGCCCAATTCTCCTTTTGGTGCTTCGACTCTTACATAAAGTTCTTGCTTGGACAATTCAAAAGTTGGCGAAGGTTTTTTACTAATAAATCGATAGTCAAAATCATTGCACTCAGGGTCTTTTAGTCTATCAAAGCGTCGGATTTCTAAATTCTCATAGGGTCCCCCTGGAATTCCTTCCAGAGCCTGTTGGATCATTTTTATGGATTCGGTCATTTCACTGATTCGTACTAAATACCGAGCTAATGAATCCCCCTCTTTTTGCCATGGAATTTCCCAATCAAATTCGTCGTAACACTCATAACGATCAACTTTACGAAGATCCCATTGTATGCCGGAAGCTCGTAGCATTGGCCCTGATAAACCCCAATTTAGTGCTTCTTCTGCGCCAATAATGCCTACGCCTTCAACTCGTTCTAAAAAAATGGGATTCCGTGTAATAAGCTTTTGATATTCAGAAACTCCGGTTAAAAAATAACCGCAAAAATCCAAACATTTATCTATCCAGCCATGAGGTAGATCAGCAGCGACTCCTCCGATACGAAAATAATTATGCATCATGCGCATACCGGTAGCAGCTTCGAATAGGTCATATATCAATTCTCGTTCTCGAAAAATATAGAAGAAAGGGGTCTGTGCCCCAATATCTGCCATAAAAGGGCCAAGCCATAACAAATGGGAGGCGATACGACTCAACTCCAACATAATAGCTCTGATATAGCTAGCCCTTTTAGGTACTTGAATATTCCCTAGCTGTTCGGGTCCATTTACGGTTATTGCTTCTGTGAACATAGTAGCTAAATAATCCCAACGCGTTACATAAGGCAAATATTGTATAATTGTTCGATTTTCCGCAATTTTCTCCATCCCTCTATGTAAATAACCCAATATTGGTTCACAGTCAATAACATCTTCACCATCGAGAGTAACAATCAGTCGAAGAACACCATGCATTGATGGGTGGTGGGGGCCCATATTGACTATCATGAGGTCTTTTCTTGGAGTCGGTGCAATCATAAGTTTTTCCCGAGTCATTCTTCCATGCATTGCTGAAAGTCAAAAGAAGTTCATCAAAATGTAAACGATTAAGCTCAAATAGTATCACGCTGCAAATTAACGAGTTTTTATCTCTCGAATATCCAACTCACCAATTAATTCTTTATATCGTCCTCCATTTTTTTTTGACAAATAGGCCAGCAGTCGTTGACGTTTTCCCAAAATTTTTCGCAAACCTCTCTGAGATGAAAAGTCTTTTTTGTGCAATTCCAAATGTGAATTAAGTCTCCTTAGCTTAGTGGTGAAACTGAATACTTGAAATTCAACAGACCCTCTGTTTTCTTCGTTTTCTTTTTGAGAAATAACCGAAATCAATGAATTTTTGACCATAAAAAAATGCTCCTTTCCCTTTTTACAGATATGGATTTTACCGATCAGTAATAATAATGCCATTAATTTGAATGTGGTATATACAATAATCGAATCCGAATTTCTTTATGAACGGCTAATTTTCTGAATTCAAATCAACCAATCCCCTTTCAAATTTTAGATAGGAATAGAAAGGGATTGGTACATTTTCCCATCGAAGAATTTAGACCTAAAATGAATAAGGTTCTGTTGAGGCATTTCGAGATCGAATTGAGACATTATCCAATTTCATATTGGATACTAGAATGAAATGTGAGACAAGACATGGGATCTGTGTATTTGTGTTCCGATACCCTAGATTAGATTTTCAATCGTGGATAAAGATGTATTCTTAACATACTGAAACGACTGCCATTATTGGTATCAAACCAATAACGATTCATACAAGCTAAATCTTCGAATCGATAATTAGGCCAAAGAAAGAGCTTTAATTTCATTAATTTCAATGGCTTTTTCGCTCTATCAAGCGTTTTATTGGGATGGGAAACTTGTTTTACGTCCTTTCCGTTCCAAAATACTCGATTTCTATCTACATCATTTCTATTCTTTGAATTCAAACACATTAGAATTCTCAATTTTCTACGACGTCTAAACGAGAAAATAGTTTCAGGAACAAGCAAATCAAAAAACTTTTTGGCGTTCTTTCTACTTATTCTGTTATGTGGTAAACTAGGTTCATCATCATTAGACTTGGAAAGCTCTTGGTATTGTTGATGAATTTCGTACTTACTCTTATGAACCAACGAAATACCTATGGTTTCATACATAATCAATTGTCCATTTTTTTCTTCATACCGCGAAATGGGTTCTAGAACGAATATTTTCTTGGACTGCAGTTCTTTCCAGTCAGACGGAAGCTCGAACATAGCGATGTCGAATCCTTCCCTATTCATGATGTAGTTTTTGGTGCCGCTTGGACCTGTCGCCTTCGCCATTTTCGTGAGCAAAGGAATTAGCGAACAATGAAAGTCCATCTTCTTCCGGAAGTTAGCGTCCATTTTGAATCCCCAAATCAAAAAAGGGTCCCCTGCTAGAATTAGGTCTTGTATGAGCTTAATTTTATCTTTATCTTTCGTTTCCGAAGCTGTTAGTATACGTTCAGGTTCATCAGGTTCATCAGGTTTCTCAGGTTTCTCAGGTTTCTCAGGTTTCTCAGGTTTCTCAGGTTTCTCAGGTTTCTCAGGTTTCTCAGGTTTCTCAGGTTTCTCAGGTTTCTCAGGTTTCTCAGGTTTCTCAGGTTTCTCAGGTTCATCAGGTTTATCTCTTGCGAAAAGGGCTTCAACATCTCTTCCTTGCTCCTTGTCTTTGAAGTCTATCTCGTTATTAGAGAATTCTATCTTGATCTTTTCATTTGCATTTGCATTTGGAAACGAAAGCTCTTCAGTAGTCCATTCTGTCTCATCCAAAAGTAATTGGGTTGGTATGACCCAAGGTTTCGTTTTATATGTATTATAAAGTAAGTCCAATTCTCGAAAGAACCCAGGTCTGATGAAAGGCTTTTTGTTTTCTCCCATCCAGTCAAAAAATCCTTTGTGGGAGTTTGTTGGATTGATTTCTAGATCCCTAAAATAAAACAAATCCGGAATTATTTCCGAATTGTTAATACTTCTATGCACATCCCTCGTGGTATCGATCGTGAGCCAGGTATCAATCTCTCTTTCTTTTTGAAACAAACGAAAAAAGAGCCTGTCACAAGACACTAATTTTCTATCGCGCCTTTGTTTCATATCTCGAATATTCTTTTTCAAACTAGTACGAGGGATGTTCGTCAAACTATCAAAAAGTTTAGCCTTAGCCCTAAAAGAACTCTCTTGCTTCGTATTTCCTTGAAGCGGAGATCTATCCAAAAAGCGTTCCCTTTGATTTTCATAATTAAGAAATTGATATGAGAAAAGATCATAGTTATAGGATTTTTGAAAATTTTTTTTTTTATTAGATAATGAATCTACTTTAAATTGTTTTTGTTTTTTGGAATCAATTAATTGGTCTTTTGAATACGATTTGCTAAAATTGTCCTTTTTAGCTATACGACGCTGATGAACTCTATTTCGCCATTTTTCTGGTATTAATCTAGACCATGTGCTCTGAGATAAATCGTATTGATAATGGCCTCTTAACCAGTTTTTCCAGTGATTCATTTGAGAACTCGGAAGTTTCTTATTCCGCAATTTCGAATGACCCATTCCTTGTCTTTCAAAAGACGACTTTATTTCAGGCTTAAGAAAAAAGGGGATTCCTTGATATTGAAGAACAGATCTTAATTTAGACGAGTTACTAACTTTCATTTGGGATAATTTGTAAAATACATATAGTTGTGACACGTAGGATAAGTTATGTGCATTTTTTTTTTTTGGACTCTTCCTTTTTGGACTCTTCCTTTTTGGACTCTTCCTTTTTGGACTCTTCCTTTTTGGACTCTTCCTAATATTATCAAGTGACTTTTTCATAGTCCAAATAGACCGAATTAGACTTTTCTTTTGTTTATTCATTTTTTCTTCTTGAATGGATTTTTTTTTTGTTTTTTCAAGAAAAAGTTCTGTATTCATTCTGCCATTATTCATGATAGCTAAAAAGAAATCGTATATTCTTTCAATGAATAATTTGAAAAACCGGGGTAATTTAGCGATTAATCGAGCATTTCTTCTTTTGACTATTTGTTGCCAGTTTTTTTTAGCATTAGAACTTCTTTTCTTAAGACTAAGATTCCTTTGAGTTACTTTTTTTTTCTCTTTTGTGATTCTTTCTAGTTCATTTCGAGTTGTACTTAGTTTATCAGTGAGATCCTTCATTTTTTTTTCTGTCACTGAAGAATTTTTCCAACTCGGAGATGGAATTTGATTCAATGATTCGTGAATTATCTCATTTCTAATTAGGGAATCTTTTTGTTCTTTAATTTCACTCGAGTCATATACTTCTAATTTTTTTTTTGCTTTGAATTTTGATTTCAAACCTATTAGTAGGTTTTTTATTTTAGCTAGCATTGGCATTGGAACTAGAAAAGGGATAGGGATATTTGCTATTTTTTTGTTGAGTTCATTGAAAAGGATTGCAAAACAGAATGCCAAAGGTCCTTTTCGGGCCGCACCAAAAGGAAGTTCAGTTTCCTTTCCCGTAAATGTTAAAAAACAGTCGTTCCTTTGATTTTGCGTAGAAGATTCTAGTTTCGCGTTGCGCCAAGGTTTCAAACGGAAAGGAAATGTGATTTTTATCTGAATACCTTCTGATATCCAATTTTCCGGAAAGCTCTTTTCGCTTAATGGATAACCATAAAAGTTACATATAATATGTTTCTCTTTTTTCAATTCTTCTAAATCCTCAACCCATTCAGATTCTTGGAATAGCAAGAAACGTACAATAGTTTTCACAATTAGGGATGAAGGCAATAGAATGTGTTTTCTCAAAAAAGACTGAATTAATAACCCGATAGTTCTTATTTCGGACCCATATTGATAGAAACTCCAGGCCTCTGCTACCCGGTATGCGCCCTGCTCTAGTTGTTGCATATGGCTTCTTTCATTTTTTTCTTTGGCTGGTTTTATTTGCTTTTTTTGTTTTCTATACTTTCCCTCTTTGAATTTCCCTTTCAACACCCAATTTCTAAAACGCACAATTTTTTGAATGACCCTGGAGATATCAAATAATGGTGAAAAAGAGAAAAATTGGACTCTATCCCAAAAAAGATCGGAATGTGGCCTTGTTTGAAACCATTTCCCATAAACTAGTTTACGCCGTTGAGTCCGCATAGAACCGTTGATTAGCTCTCTCCGATAGTCTGGTTTGAATGGATAAGATATCACAAACAGTTCGGTTGGTTCCTCATCAGCGCCCAATGGCCTTTCAACATTACCAGCCATCACAGTATTCTCAATCATAAGTACTAGACGTTTGAACTTTCGTGAACGAATGTTATAATCGATGGGAACGTCCGTTTGCATTCTTTCTTGTTCTATCTCGGTGATTAATTGGTTGTATAACCATCGAGGGACTGGTTTAACTATTTGGTTTAGGTTACTCGGCATGTCTTCATCATTTCCATCGGTGGATTCTGATTCTGGTTTTGGTTCTGATTCGATAACAAATTGATTCATCACAGCATATAAATCAACCAATTCTGTTAAGACTACTCTTTTATCAAATTTATAAATTAGGGCCAGTAGGGTCATTTCGGCCTCGTGCTTTAATCGCCGGTCAATTTCGACCATGGACATGTCCTTTATATTCTCTTTCCATTCGTCATTTAGCCATTGGTCATTATCTAACAATTCGTCCTTGATGAACTCAAATTCGTCGTTCTCTTTCAATGCGTTGTAATCAATATCCCGAAGAAAGAGACGAGAAAGGTGATTTATACTCTCCGGAAGAAAGAGATCAGAAAGTGGCTCTATATTTTCTTCGATATCTGCATCTTCTTGAACTTCGTCCTCTTGAACTTCGTCCTCTTGAACTTTGTCCTCTTGAACTTCGTCCTCTTGAACTTCGTCCTCTTGAACTTCGTCCTCTTGAACTTCGTCCTCTTGAACTTTGTCCTCTTGAACTTCGTCCTCTTGAACTTCGTCCTCTTGAACTTCGTCCTCTTGAACTTCGTCCTCTTGAACTTCGTCCTCTTGAACTTCGTCCTCTTGAACTTCGTCCATGGGGTCGAGTGTTCTGCGATATGATCCGGTCAATAAAGGATCATGTTTTGGGCATAAGTATTCGTTTTTAGAAGCGTCAGTACACAACCGAGTCCTTGTTTCGAGTCTATTCATTCTGTCAAAAAAAGAAAAAAGTTCTTTTTTTTTTTTGTTTAGAGCAAAAATTCGATTTCGAAACTCCTTATTTAAATTTTGCCCTTTTTTTTTGTTGGTATAAACCCAAGAGTTGTCGTTGTCGTCGAGCTCAGCATCATAAGATGAAAGGTCGTCAAAGAAAACATATTTTAGTAGTTCCGAAAAACTGGATAAAGAAGGGGGATGTGTAAAAGAGATTCTTTCTTTTCCATCACTTTGGCATATCTCAAAAAAATATTGTGACATTTCTTGTTTCACAGCCCTATGAGATGAATCACGTAGCTTCCTTTTTGTGTAGCGCAATGGTTGATTCCATCGGTGCCAATCGAAAAAAAGCCTTCCAAGAGATTTGTCAAAAAGAATAGAAAAAAGGTCGTCATTTCGATAGATCTTCTTCATCAAAACAGACTCTTCATCTTCTTTCTTTTTCTCTTTCTCTTGATCTTCCTCCTCCTCCTTCTCTTCCTCTTCCTTTTGCTTTTGCTGAGTAGTACTGGTGACTGGGTCGTTCGTGTGTCTCGTACTCCAAATGGGGGACGGCATTCTGCCTAAATAGGAGAACCAGGTAATAAATAAGAGAAGAGTAAAGACCCGATATGTAATCTTTAGGAATTTC